GGCTATTTGACTAAGGCTGGAAAGAGGTGCTTGCTTTATGAAACTGAAACCTTCTTTCTTTGATTCTTTGATCGGAATACGGATGAGATCAGAAAGGCCATCATTGGGGCAAACGATGCAATAGCTTCGGTTAGAGCAAAGCCCAAAATGGCATAACCAAATGATTGTTTAGCCAATGATGGATTACGAGCCACGGAATGAATCGAGGAACTAAGGACGTTTCCAATACCGATAGCAGCTCCCGCTGAAGCAATTGTAGCAGCTCCGGCCCCTATTAGTTTTGCACCTTCTAACATCTCGAGTTGATAATTCTCCTCACGCTTTTTCTTTTTCATTCACGATTTGATGTTCTATATTCCTCTCTAGTCTAGATTCCTCGTCGATTCTTCCCCTCGTTCTTAATATCTTGGACATCTCACTTTTCCATGCAACGCATTCTTTTCGATCTTGTACTCGCTTGCTTCGCATAGGCTACACAAGCGGTACACTGAACACCAACCCAATCTCGATGAAAAAAGGAGAAGCAACTAAAGAAGGGTGACGAAGCTTCTTTGCATCCCATAGTGCTGTCGCACTAAGCGACTACCGTTCCAGAGTCGTACAACGAAGTGATTAGCATACCAGAGTGACGCAAGGCTCTAAGCTCGTACCTTATAAGTAAGCTCTTTATGCTCTCTCCGCTCGCTCCTTTTCGTAGCGTAGATCTTTCTTCTCTTAAGAGATTTTTCCTACGAAAACCATTCTTTTATGCGCATCGCTTTAGCGAAGGCAAAGCCAGTTTCTAATCTACTAACGTAAAGCAAGAGAGTAGGTCCAAAAGTCTAAAAGAGGGTACTGGGGGAAGAAGGACCACTGCTTTGTTCCAGGGGTGAAGTAGCTGCTTCGAGTTGGACGTTCGTGACTAGTGCCTCGATATGCAGCCTTCACTTGGTCAACGGAACCCAGGATTGCTTGGATCTGCTGCTTCAACTCGGTCAAATGCAACTGCTGGTCTTGGTTCCTTTCGGGCGTGCAGGTGGATCCTATCTCCTTCTTTTGTTCTGGTTCCCGTGCGTGTAGGAGGTCTTTTTTTTTTCCATTTCTATTTTTTATGTGTGTCCTGCTCCGGCAAAAGGGGAAGGGAATCCAATTTGACAGTTACAGTAAGCAGCATAGCCCCTCCGAAGCTCTGTTTCGGCCATCTACGGGCAGGATTTCTGGTCCCTTGGAATTCTAGTTATCTAGATTTAGTAGAGCTTATACTTATATATGTGTGGATTTTGAAGGCTTCTATCTTGCTTTTGCTTATGACTCCTAGGCCCTTTATTCGACTTAAAACCATTTAGTCTCGCTGCTATTTGATTCTTTTTTAATCTAAAAAACTATCCATCCGACTTATATCGAAGCAGATTCCAAGATATTGCATGCAACATAAGCGTTGTGCCTTTCTTTGTAGGCCTCCACAGGGCTTTCCGAAGCTGAGCGAATGGTAGACAATCCGTTAACCTTAGTGAGGCTGGGTCCCCTGATTTATTAACTGACATTTTTCTTTACTTAACTTACTCTTTCTAACACTTACATCTCGACGTTAGCTCAGCGGGTGACGAATCAGAGGGGTAATCTAATTTAAGACTCAGCGCTTGCCTCTCCTTCTTTGTATAGTATGTTCGTGTGTTTGGGCGACTGAACGCCGTGCGGTTAGCTGAAGCAGACAATTTGAGTATCCTAGCAGCTACAGCAGCAGAGAGAAGTCTCTGTTCACGTATTCGCCTTAGGTTTAGGTAGTTAGATGCCGTCGAATTTGCATTCCCATTCAATAAAGGTTTGACGCAGCAGGCGTGATTAGCTTGCCTAACCTGATCATCAGGAATAGCGAGACCGCTGGCCTGGGGAACTACGAACTACTAGTTTAGCCTATCTGGCCTAACTAGCTTGTTAAAACTGGCCTAACTAGCTTGTTAAAACAACCTGATCGGGACCTCTACCACTCTTGTAGATCACTGAACTATGCGCCTATCTTCGCTTTTCGATCAGCCGTTGCTCCCCGTTCACTTAGCCTACGAACTCCGGCTCACTTCCAGCTTGGATCACTTCTGGCTCGCTTAGCCCTAGCTCGAAACAGCCAACTCACTTCGCCTACGCAACGAAGAGAAGTAGTTTACTTGCTTAGCTCGAACATGCCAACAGCATTCCGTTCACTTACGCAAGATTCACTCGTTTACTTGTTAGCTAGCGCTATTCCACATCTTAGCTTTCAGGGAAGCCCACGGAGCGGTTCTGAAAGAACGTAGTGGTGAACGAAGTTGACTTTGACTTATAGCATTTCTCCTTCTCTTAGCTGAAGGCTTATCCATGAATCCGGACTTGAAGAACTTGAGGACATAGGATTCAATCCAGCCACAGGTTCTCCCTATGGCTACCTTGTTGCGAACGAAAGACCGGATCTCTATTCTTCCAGCAATCTTCTTTTGATGATAAAAAAGAAAGAAGAGAAAGAACTGGGAGTTGGCGCCTACATAAC